ACGTGCAAAGCGGCGCCATCGATGAGTTGATCTGCAACTGGCATAGTTTACTCGTCCTTTTGACTAGCAGCGTTTAGGTTCCTGAAATCGATGCAGATTCGCAGCTTGCCATTCTTCTTTCTTACAGGTACGATGTTTGAAAGCCAGTCGACGTACCTTAGATCCGAATGAATTTAGCATTTTTGAGCCTTTCTATTTCCTCTTTTATCTTCAGGATGATTTCCGTGGACATCCGCCTTGGTGGTTGCTTATAAGGCTTATATCCGGGAAGACGGTGTTCTACCAGGTCTCTGGACAGACCAGGCATTTCATCGTATTCCTCAGCAAAACAGTCCTTGAACTCCCTGAGAAGGTTTCTTAGCCTCTCTCTGAACTCCCCTGTTATTAAGCCGCTAATGTAAATAGGTCGATGCCAGTTTTCATCTCCCAGATTGACCTCCTCCAGCGGATTTTGGACCGGAGCCAGGCTGTCATCAAGCTTTGCCGGCGCAGGTTCAAGTTCTTCGATCTGGATTACCTCCTCGGATGTATCTGTTTTTATTGAAATTTCCACCTGGCCAATCCATTTTAGGATGGCCATTTGTCTTTCGTCAGCGTATATCTTGAGTTTCTTGGTCAAAGCCTTGTAGGCCATGACCCTTCTGTTGGTGCTTTCAGGGGCTTGATCTATTCGTGGTTTGAGGATCGGGGATGAACCTTGCCGGCCTTAAAGAGCTTGGCCTGACGAGGTCGAGCCATATATATATGACGCATGCCTTCGTCTATCTTCTTCTTGTCCTAAGTCACATTATTAGGTTTACCATACTAGCTCTGTCCCAAAAAACGTACGGGGCCCACATTCTCTTGGTACAAGAATGCCTCCTGGGCGTGCACCTTAACAATGAGTGGCTCCTCATCTGCCCAGATGATTTCAGCATCGTTTCCATTCCAAAACACCAAAAGTTGGTGCAAGGATGATGGGACTACCATCCAAGCGTGGATCCAGTCTCTCCCTACCAAGACCTTGTAGCTGGCAGCGGCCTTTACCACGAAGAATGCAGTTAGCGCGGTTTTGCTGCCAACTGTCATGTCTGCGGGGAATACCCCCATTGTTTTAGAGATTCCTCCTGTGAAATTAATGATGCATAAATCTGTGGGCAGCAAATCATCTTTGTTCTTCCCGAGTCGGTTCAGAACGGACCATGGCAAGATGTTAACTGCGGCCCCGCCATCGACCAATACCCAAGACACCGGAACTCCCTCGAGATGTACCTTTCTATTATATAGATAGAGCGGCTTCAGGTGCATAGTCATAGCAAAGGGGGGTCGATCTATGAGGACCCGAGCTGAGCTAACTGGTCGAAGGAAGCTCATGTCTTGGTTCTTTTGGATGATGGTAATCATGGGACTTCCTTTGATCCAAGCGACGGGCTCAATTTGCTCCCTTTGTTGTTTGCCGAAAGACTCACCAGCCTTGTTCTCTTTGGGTTGGTCATCTCCCCCATCCTCTATCTTAGACACGATTTGTCCTGGTTGTTCTGCCAAGCATAGCGCACCCCCCTGGATCTGCTGGGGTTGCCCGGTCTTTGCCCCGAAAGCCAAAAGCAAAGTGAACACCATATTGCATGGTAGGACGCTTGGTGGCAAAGAGCCAAACTGAATGTGTTGTAGTTTCTCTTTTTATAAATAAGGCTTCTCGCGGGTTGCTCCTTTTCTTTGCCATCTGCTTTTTTGGCTTCTTGACGGCCCGTGCCTCTCCGCTTTTTGAGTCTTCTCGGACGTGACAGATCCAAGATGAAAGATGATCGGGGCTTTCTCCTTTTCTTTCATGATTGAGCCGATAAGAGCAGAGAATGAGAAAGTCAACCGTAAAAAGGAATTTCAAAGGAAATTCTGTCGAAGCGGGTGAAATGCGGACCTTTTATAAGTTCAAAGGTAATAATATTAAGAAGTCATGTGACCATGCAGGCGGGCCTGGACTCTTTTCTTTCTCCTCCGGCGAATGATTTCACTTTTCTGGCCCTCAACCAAAGACTAAAAACTCACCCAAGCCTTTGGGTAAGGCTAAGTAGGGTAGGAAACTCTTTCTTGCGGATTTCACAGTTCACGTGTCCCCGCATTTAAGTCTGAAACGGGTGCTAGCTTGAAAACCGCCACAGTTAGCTGTCGGTTGAGGCCTCACCGGGCTTTCATAAAAAAGTCTCTCTTATGAATAGTAGGGCAATGAGGGAGAACTTATCGACGACAAAAAAGACGAGGTTTCTGTTGGAGGGTCCCTGCCGCCCCGAGTCAAATGGAATTTAAAAAGACTTTTTTTTATTAAAAAAAAAGGTGGCATCTCGAAAGTGTCGCTAGACGGTTTAATCATGGAACGCCCAAAAAGCCTGGTAAAATGCGAACATTATTATTCTAAAAAGATGCCCTAGAACATACATGTTATTGAATTGAGTGAGAGGTCCCTTTCTTTCCTACTACTGAACCCGGAAATTGCGTAGATTGCTTTGCTTGGAATTCCCTAAGTAACCAAACCAATCCCTGTCATTTCACACGGAAAATGGTATGTTTTGAGCGTTTGAAGTGGACGAACAATCAGCGTACGTAATCGAGTTTCATGCCATCATGTCTTTCTGCCCAGCAGCGCCGGAAACCGCTTTCATGCGTCTTGGTTGTTGGTAGAGGCCTGAAAATCTTCTATTTGAAATAGTTTCAAAGGCTTGAAGGAGCGTAGCTTTATTCAAAAGGAATTGATAGGAATACTAATATCTCTCCGATTATCTCCGACAATAAGAGGTAAGAAAAAAGGCTGTTTAAGTTTATGAATAGCCGTTCCAATGCGCGGAATCGAAAAAAGACTATCTATCTTTCCGGATCATAGATCAGATCAGAGAATTCCCTCTTTCAAGCTTCCTTACAGGAAAAGGAGTTAAAAAAGGTAGAGACAGTCCGATCTAGCCAGTGAGCAGCATGTCTGCTTTCGCTTCAATATCTTTACACCTTTCAGATATCACTAGGGACGGTGAGTCGTGGAGATGGTACATGGACCTATAAGTCTCACTGGGACGGGGACAAATGGAACGACGAAGACTGAGGCGGAAAATTGCTTAAAGAAAAGATGAAAAGCGAGAGCACCAATGAGAGCAGAACCACGTCTTAGCTCGGAAAAAAACGAGCCAAACGAAAAGGATCGACGTAGCAGTTGATCTTAACCTATCAGTTGATATTTTTTTTATCACGGAAAAATAGGAGAAAAGAGAAAAGGAGATGTTCGCAATATTCGAAAAGGTGAGAGGGATTGTCAACGTGAAGAAAGGAAATGAGACGAAGGAAGCAAAGGCTAAGGGCTTTGGTACCAACGCAGACACTAAGATAAGGCAATTTAGTCATTTCTTCTCCGAAACAGCTTTGGGTATTTCATTCAAGTCTGCGGGTAGAAGAGATTGAAATGATCTCAAAAGTAGCTCTCACCTCTTCTCGTCATGCTGTTTTCCAACAATGTAAAGTACACCTAAGGGATATAACTCAAATGGCGAAGAGGGACTTTTTTTAGTATTCTGGTCACCCTCCGGCAACCGGATTTTGGGTTCCACATGGATTCTTCACATTGTTGCAGATGCTCCAACTGATCTTTGGCATCAACCTCTTTTTTCTTTGAATCACCAGCAATCTTCCCTCCTCTCCTTTCAGTCGAGCTACTAGTAACCTTAGCACAAGTAGTACACTAAGCTCTTCAAACCTTAGCCCAAGCACTAAGCGTCTTCAATACCAAAACTATCAAATAGGTGCGGTTAATCCTAATCCTATTCCATATGATATTAAGCTTCTTCGGTCAAATCAAATAAGGTAGGGCTGAGGTTCTTGTACCTATCCCAGCAAGAAAACGGAATAGCTAACGCTAAAAAGCCAAGAAGCAAGGGAATCTCACAGTGCTCGTGCAAAGCAAACTAAAAAAGAAATTGAGTTCACCGAAAGGCGCCACTGACTTACTACTGAATGACTAGCTACTGACTTACTAACAGCTAACAGTCTTCCTATCTTCCTAAGGCAAGAAGGAGAAGACTGTCTTTCTACCGTTCGTGCCAGCAATCTTCACTCCTCTCGCAGCGCGAAAGCCGGTGCGAACAAGCAAGGGCCCGAGCGCAAACGCGTCTCAAGCCCTCGAGCTGACGCTCGAGCAAACGCGCGAAAGCAACAAGCAACGGCCTGAGCTAGCGCGAAAGCCGTTGTGCTTCCGACGCACATCCGTTTTCTTGCTTCCGACGCACAGGAGTTTTCTTGCTCGTTGCGCCTTAGCTATTGAGTTTGATTGCTGGGAGAGGGGCGAAACGGCGCTTTACTAATAACATAGAAAGGGGCAAGCCAAAACCTACTCCTAACAAGTTGCTGAGTTCGGCTTTCGGGGCTACCTACTTTAGGGCTTATGTAATATATAAAGAAGAGCCCTCATTTGGCCTTTTTGTTTAAGGGCTGCTCGCCTTTTTGAATAGAAGGAAGTGGGATAGCGGAGGTTATTTCGGTAAACCGATGCATGAGCTGAGGCTCCCATGTCCCGCCGACCCTCCGAAAAAGTAAGGTCGTAAAACGGCTCATAGGGAGTAAGAAGCAAGCAGAGTCAAAGGCGGGTCAAACTCACATAAGCAGAGGGGGAGACACATTCATGAAAAGCGGGAAGCCGTGCCGTGGGGGACTGACCAAAATGGAATAGATCTGACTTTCGGATAAGAGTAGGAACATCTATTAGTCCGTATCGTGGGTCTACTTGTTACAAAAGGCGAACATCCCCATTCCAAAACATGCACATAGGTCCTCAGGCAGGCATCGAAAAGAAAGGGGACGAAAAGACTCTATTTACCCTTACAATATTCCGGAATGTATCATGGCCCTATCTATTCATCTTTTTATTAAAAAAAAAGAGTGGAGCATCTCTCCGGGGGAACAAATAGGCGTGGGGAAGAGGGAGAGGGGGGGGCTACGAGCCCTCTCCCGTTGCTGTTCCCGGACCGCCCATCCCTTCCTTCCCCTTCGCCCGGCCTGGTGAGGTCCGATGAGATCAGATCTCTCGAACGAAGTGAAGTGATAGGAAGAGAAGACTGCTGGTGGGAGATCTCTATTCATTACACCCCCTTGTATAGTAAGGGGAAAACGGAAGTGCGCTCCTGCGCACCAGCTGAAGGCGATCGGCAGTGAGGTCTTACGAGCCTTATTATTAGAGAAAGGGGCAAGCCAAAACCTACTCCTAACAAGTTGCTGGATCGAAGTAGAACATTCTCCATCCGCCCGCCAGCAGCAGAGGGGGTTCGATTCCCGTTATACGCGATGTGGCGAAAAAGACTGATTCAACGAGAGAGGTCATGCCTGCATTAAGATTTAAAACTTGTCGTCTACTTTCAGGAAATGTTCGGAACAGAGAACTTACAAAAATACAACGCCGCATTCTCCGAAGATTGAGGAACAAGAAGAGATCTATTAAGAGAAAGATTTATCCGAGAGAAAATCTTAACAGTTACATCCAATCACAAACTACACGAAAGTTGCCCCTTTTTCATGGGGATTTACCCATCACAGAGATGCACAGAGGAACAGAACGAACTTCATATATCCCTTTTCTACTCAATCCAGAAACAAGATCGGACGTTATTCCGGTTCGTCTCCATTTTCGTGAAACTATTCCTCAAGCAAGGCAGCCGATAAGTCATCGAAGGGTTTGTGTGAATAATAGAATGGTAAGCATTACTCATTTGAAAGTTTCCCACGGTGATCTAATATCTTTTCAAGAAAATGACGCGAGAATCCGCGGTGAAGAAATAAGGAGATCTTTCTATATCGAAATATCAGTTGAAAAAATCATAGGCAAATTCCTGCCGGTAAGAATGTGGAGAAGAACCAAAACAGAATGGTTCCACCTACTCAAAACTAAGAGGGGATGCCGCCTACTACTAAAATCCAGGTTTTTGCAACAACGGTTGCGTTCTTCTATGCAAAAAGAATACTTAAAAAGAACAAAGAAGTTTGGATCCGAAAAAGTATGCTTAGGCAGTTCCTTCGCTGAGCACAACAGAATGAAGAGGAATTTGTATCATTTCAAATCCCTATTCTTATCGAAGAGAAGAAACGAGAAAAACCGAAATCTTCCTACTCGTCCTATAGTTTACAACTCTTATTTATATAGTAATTCGACCTATTGCTCCGCATCCCCCCAAAAGTTTACTAGGAAGAGAAGAAGAATCAAAAGGATCGAACTACCTACTCATTATTCGGAGGTGAATCATAGAACACCAAAAGCTGTGGTATTTTATGGACCTAACATAGGTCACATCCCTCACGACATAAGATTGAAAGATCCAAACCTTCCTCTTCGGAGCGGAAACGGACGTGGCCAAAACATATAAAGATCGGCGTAGTCGCTCATAGGGACATATCTATCCGGATAGAGGATAGTGACGATCGATTTCTATCCATATAGATAGGTATCTCCGTGGATAGAGATAAAGATAGGGATCCATCTAGATCTTGATTCACTATTTCCATTTTTTTTTCTTGATTCTGACCTTACTCTAACAAGTAAGCAAGTAAACTACCTTTTTTTTTGACGACAAGTTTTAAATCTTAATGCAGGCAAGGTATGAAGTGCTCGACTGAAAGGAAAGGAAACATCGTTTTTCAATTATTACTTTCTGGGTCGGAGCGTAGACGAGCGAGCAGAGCCCAGGATACAGGGAAGCCCGTCATAGAGCAGTCGACTAAAAGTAGAAGACTGCTGGCCTGAGAGAAGGCGGCCTCTCTCGGGAAACATGGCCCAATTTCTCTTCTTTCTTTTTGATTTCATTCAGTATCTCTGGAAATTTTTCCAGCCCATACTTTTCGGTAAAGTCCTCGACCGTACGGGCCATACGCTCAGGACCAAGAGCCCGCATCCCTTCCTCCTTTCGCAGACGATGTACTTCGTCTTGGATTTTGTTCTCTAGCCGGGAACAAGCAACGGATTGATTAAGCGCTAACGCGCGAAAGCCAACAAGCAACGGCCTGAGCTAGCGCCATTAGCCCTTTTCCGGGGAGCTGGACAGAGAAAGAAGGTTCTTTTTCTTTCGTTTAGCCGGCCGACTTAAATAAAGATAACTAGGTGCCAAGCCTTTCTATTCAACCATTTCTCTGGGAAAGACATCTTCAACCCTTCCTTCCCGGAGATGCCTTCTTGTCCGGTGAGGGCAAGTATAGAAAGCTTATCATAGAGGAAGGTTGATAAGAAAAGTCAAGTAGGTCGTCACTGGGCTCTTCAAGCCGAATATCAGTCCTTGTATATGAGGTGTAAGGCAGAAGTCCCACACCAGCTCTAACTCAAAATGAGTCACCCTGAACTACTAGGCCAGATGTCCTACCCGAAGACTTTATAGCTGTAAACCCTGCTCTTGACTTCTCCTTTGATATCACACACGTCGATGCTTCTTGTCTTGCGTGCCTGCTTTCAGAGAGAGATGCTTACGGCCTGAAATGCCATCGCCTCTTTCTTATTTAGGTAAGCTTGTCCCCAGCGAGTTATCGGCTTTGAACTCTTCCATCTACTCTTTCCGCGGACCTTCCAAGGCAAGGTAGGTAGCAGTAGCAGCTTTGTAAGGTAGTTTTCCATACCCTGCAGTTGCCGACTTATATGACTTTGCTTCAACCGGGCTAGGAATGACTTTCTTGTTCGATCTCCTTTCTTCATAGGCCAGATTCCTCTATCAATCTCCTTGCCGGCAAAGTCCTTATCCTTACTTAACCGGCTTAGCGCTCGCTGTCCGATTTCTTTTCCTGAGCTAGGTAAATCCTTCTTCATAAGCCGCTTAGTCTATCCATCTGATCTTTCGAGTCGCTCATCTGATCCTCTCTTTCCTGCTCTTGCCTCTCTGTCTGCCTTGGTGTGGCACCTAGGCTTTCTGACTTTCCTGAGCTTGCCATTCCCAGCCCCTAGAGGAATAAATACCCGTACACACAGCCAAATTCTTTTCTTGCCGAGGACCAGCGCTTCTACGACTGGGTAAGATGCTTACTTTTCCTTTACTACCACCCTTGACTCAACCTCCGCCTTTGTTTGAAGGCAGGTTCGATAGAAGAAGGGCTAAAGATAAACTTCCACATTTTCGTATAGCAAAGGTTTTTAATCCACGCTTGGTAGGAGTTCGTTCAGTGATCACAGGATAAGGAGTAAGTCAAATAAATGATAGATGCACATCTTAGTAATTGACAATATATCAAGTCTTGCAGGTATAGCTAGTCTTTGTAGTTGAAGCCCCAAATCCCCGCTTTCTTTATTCAACTGAAAGGATTGAACTCACGTCCAGCTCGGAAGTCAAAGGGAAGAAAGACTACTTTAATTCCGCTTCCTAGCATCTCTTCTAGGAGTTTCGCATGTAGAAAGGAAAGGGACCTTAGTGAATGCAGAATTGATAGCAGTGAGGTTTTTAAGACCACACCTTAGACGAAGGACCTTAAGCAGCCAATCAGTCAATGGAAGGAGTTGGGCTTCAATCCACTAGTTGCTTTCAAGCATAGTTTTTTTTTACTTCCAGTGCCAAGTACGAGTCCTAAACGTCCAGGCACTAAAGGCAGCTTTGACGAACTATGTTAGGGAAATCCTGATAAGAGGTACGTAAGATCCGCTGATTCCATCGAAGTAAGGACGGTTCAAAACAAAAGCAAATACGACCAGTTCGACACCTACGCTTATTGAGGTAAGCGCTTTCTTTAGCAGTGATGTAAGAAATCCGGTAAGTACTTATATCAAATATATAAAGTCTTGCAGGGCGGTTAAGCGTATTCGTAGTTGAAGGACCAAGTACGGAAAGAAGTCAACCAATGGAATAGAGTCCTTAAGCCAAGGGTTCTTTACCTAGGGGATATCCGAGCCCGATGATAGTCCCTCTGCTTAATTAGCTATTGTCTCCCCCCGGTTCGTCAACAAAGGGGTATAGTAGTCTGGGCCCTTTCTTTCCTCTTTTCTGGACAGGGCCTTAAGGAGCAAAAACCAGTGCATGGTAGCGCATCCAGTATAGGAGGTCAGTGCGAACCTTGCTAAGGTCAGGTCCGAAGGAAGCGAGGACTATGATTTAGCTGTTAAATAAAGTTCCTTTCCAAAGCTAGCCAGGAGGGAAAGCAACCTTCTCACAGGCTCTGCCCGGTCCGAGATAGAAATGATTGAAGAAGGATCCCTTTAAGCTCATCAGCATATGGCACTGCTTTCACACGCTTACTTGCCCGTTTTGCCGCGGGGTTTTTGACTTTGAGCGAGGATCTACTTAGGTTATGTCTACTTATTTCTTTCATGTGCCCCGGAATAGGGCATTAATAGAAAGGAACGGGGGCTCCCCAATTCGGACTTGGATTAGCGAAGCGTGGGAAATCTACAATCGGGGGCGAGTGGTAGAAAAGAAAGCGACTATCGCATCTAGAATGACCTTTGGTCGATATCCGCCTTATGAATTATTCAAGATCGATACCCTAGACCCATAAAAGCCTAGTTCATGTTCCCCAGATTGAGTTTAGATTGAGGAATACCTCAGCCCCTACAGCATCTATAGCTGGACTTTCGGCTACACAAGAATAGGTCCCTTAGAAATGATTTAAGATAGGACTTAGAGTAGAGAAAATCTTGCTTCTCGTCTATCGGAAACATACATCTCCCCCCTTTCCTTCTCGCTATGCTCATGATTAGTATTTTGTACTTAGACTTTATGATCTACGACCACCTTTATCTTTGGCAAAGAAGCTAAGGCTTTTCCGGAAACAAAAGGAAGTCTTATCACTATACTATATAGTTATAGTGAGTAGGCTGTATCCTGGAATAGAAGCTATGTCATCCTCCCGAAAACATACTCCAATTCTATGTGTAAAGCATAGTTCACATTGATAAATCGGTAATATCAATTTGATGGGGGAAGGGACTATGCTTCATCACCAGTGCACATGATAAAAGGCCAAGGAGAGCGGTGTGCAATAGTTGGGGGGAAAGGTCAATGATTTAGCTCAAGGCATAAAGGGCTATTCTTCCTTATTTTTGATAGCATTGGTCTCGTAAGGCCCTTGCTCTAATCTAAAGGGACAGCACTTGCACCTAAATTGACTGTCAACTGTCTAGCTAGGGCTAGAAAGACTTCGCTTGCTTATACTATATTCATACTTCCTTACATATTTATTTTCTATATAAAATCAACTGGGGCACCTTTGCTAGCCTATCCCTTACTATAAATATACTAAATAGTAAGGTAAACGGTTAAGGCATATATAGTTGTATCTAAAGTAATGTGAGAGTCAGACCACACCGGTTCTCTGAACATCCTTGGGAAGGATGGTTTTTTAACACTTATACAGTATAGGAGGGGATAAGCATAGTTGGTAAGGGCTTCAGTCCATACATGAAACATGAAAAGTACAAAGACTTTGTTCAGTACCCAATTTGACTTCTTTATAGTATAAAGTATCGAAGCTAAAATGGAAGCAGGCAAATAACATATAAAGCCTGCGTAGAGCTAGATTCAAATGGTTACCACGCTTAAGACTTATAATTGGAAGTGTGGGATGGAAATCGTTCACTCTTGTGCTCAATCGCAGCCAGTTCAATGTCAGCTATATTTTTCCACGTTCAAATCTAAGTCAAGCAGTCCAGCAGAGACTACCGGAATAAAAAGAAAGACTGTCTGGCTGTAGCCATGCCGAATGGAGAAGGAGGGGCAAGGGCAGACCGCTGCTGGTAGCCTTAATTGGGTGGCGCGCTATAGATCGGATCCTAAGTAGCTATAGGATGAACCCTGGAAGCAGCAAAGAAAACTATAGTTGTTACTGGCCTGCCATCAAAATAAGCTTTCCTGTCCCGACATCTCGCGTAAAAGGCATTTTCCTTCGACAGAATACAAGCACAGACGCTGATGGCACCTAAACGAATATAAATATAATAAAATAAGGAGAGTGCTACTTTACTTCATGTGTGACTAGATAAGTCAGCAGTAATGAAAGCTGCGATCTATGTCACGACAGATGAATGGAGAGAGCAGTCATCCGTCGAGTGATCGATTTACTGTTGAAAGGTGGCTGCAGTGAAGAGCATGCCAAAGATCTCAGTACATATAGCGCAAGACGAAGCGCGGAACGTACGACCAGGGGTAGCTGCGAACGATAGGTACTGCTCGCTATCGAGATTCCTATCGGATCCAAGAGAATCTCTGCCCGATCCCTCAAACTCGCAAGCTGCGACGACTCTATCGAATGACGGTATATTGTATTCCATCGGCTATTGGGGGTGCTGGATCGCGTCAGCTAGAGATTGTCCTGTTTATTACAAAGTCCCTTACTGTAAGTAAAAAATACATATAGAAAGAAGATCTTCTCTAGCCTAGAGGAAAGAGAACAACCACAGGAATGAGGAAACTCGTAGAGGGATGTTGATTCGAGCAGGCAGCTTTCTGACACTCATACTGCCAATCAGCTATTACCCTCTGGCTTTCTCTTCTAGAAACGGGGCTTTCAAGAGCTAATTCGTTCTTAGCTGTTTTAGCTTCTTAGAAACAGACTAAAGGGAACTACCGGACGATGTTAGATAAAAGAAAGAAGAAGATCGTCCGCTGCATATCATCCGCTGCGCTTATCTTCTGTTAGTTCAATAGCCTAGCTTCCTACTAGCAACTCGGTCAGATAGGAATGCCCACTACAAACTACCTAGGGCAGAGATTCTATTAGAGGGGTTAGCTCGTTAACAACGTCTATAGGTTTAAGAATTCCTATAGTTCTATTCATTAATGACTGAATTCAAAGGTCCCACCTTTCGGTGATATATTTTGCCTTAGCACTTTAGGCCTCATTGAAGTCAAATCTTTCCATTCTTCGGTACTCGGACAAAGCCCCGAAAGCAGGGCAAGTAACCCAAAGCATCGGCTTGGAAATAGATTGGTAGGAGGTTTCATCTCTATTGTTCTTTTCCCTCCGGCTTTGAACTAGTTGTTGACTCAGTCTGGTAGTGTCCCCTTGTGTGGTATAAGGGGCTTGTAGCTTTCAATGTCTTCCTTTCAACAAGACTTTTCCGTCTTCTTTAGCCGACATCGCGTAGCTCTCTCTTTCATATAGGGTACCATCCCTCACATCCGATTCTCGAACTCAGACAGACGATTCTATCTTATTGGCTTATGAAAGTGCCCAAGAACTAAGAGCGCATTCTCTTACTTTCCTTCGAGAAGGCTGGGTTTGAAGGCAAGGCGATCTTGAAGATTTTGTCGCAGTCCCACTACGCGTAAATAGATGGGAATAGCTCCAAGCCCAGCTTTCGAAGCACGTGCCCCCTTTTCCGATTAATGCACCAAAGAATCTGTTTTGCTTCCTGAGAAAGGGAGTATGTTAGATAGAAAGAGCTACAAAAGGTGTATCGGATATATTATTCCATATAGTTGGCTCAAATAGCGCTTTGACGGACATAGGTCTACACAAACTGTCAAATTTAATTGCCTCCCTCTATCTCTTTTTATTCAATCATTGGAAGGCCAGAGGACGCATTCTTGGTGGCA